CTGTTATCTTCGTTCTCAAATCCATATTGATAGTTCCATTTTAAGTGATAATGATAGTGACAGTTACATTTCTAGTTACATTTGTGGTGAAAGTGGAACTAGTAGTGAAAACAAGAATGCCAGTATAATAACTAGCACGAATGGTAGTGATTTAACTTCAAGTTCTAATGATCTCGAGGTAACTCAAAAATACAGGCATTTGTGGGTTCAATGCGAAAATTGTTATGGATTAAATTATAAGAAATTTTTTAAGCCAAAAATGTATATTTGTGAACAATGTGGATATCATTTGAAAATGAGTAGTTCAGATAGAATCGAGCTTTCGATTGATGCAGGTACTTGGGATCCTTTGGATGAAGACATGGTCTCTCTTGATCCCATTGAATTTCATTCGGAGGAGGAACCTTATAAAGAGCGCATTGATTCTTATCAAAGAAAGACAGGATTAACTGAGGCTGTTCAAACAGGCACAGGTCAACTAAACGGTATTCCTATAGCAATTGGGGTTATGGATTTTCAGTTTATGGGGGGTAGTATGGGATCCGTAGTAGGCGAGAAAATCACCCGGTTGGTCGAGTATGCTACCAATAAATTTCTACCTCTTATTCTAGTATGTGCTTCCGGAGGCGCACGGATGCAAGAAGGAAGTTTGAGTTTGATGCAAATGGCTAAAATATCTTCGGCTTTATATGATTATCAATCAAATAAAAAGTTATTCTATATATCAATCCTTACATCTCCTACTACTGGTGGGGTGACGGCTAGTTTTGGTATGTTGGGGGATATCATTATTGCTGAACCCAATGCCTACATTGCATTTGCGGGTAAACGGGTAATTGAACAAACATTGAATAAGACAGTACCTGAAGGTTCACAAGCGGCTGAATATTTATTCCATAAGGGCTTATTCGATACAATCGTACCACGTAATCTTTTAAAAGGCGTTCTGAATGAGTTATTTCAGCTCCACGCTTTCTTTCCTTCGAATAAAAATGGAATCAAGTAGACCTTTAAGGTCAATTATTTTTTTGTGGCGAACAAGCTGTTAGTTTATCAGACATATATTCCATGTAGAAAAATTAAATTAATAAGTACATTTTTTTAGTTCTACATTCCTTGCACTTATTATATATTCATTTATAGTATAATTATATACGACTTAAAATTAATAACGAATTTTAAAATCTATTTTTAAATATATAATATTAAGAATAACAGGTACAAATATTAAACCGAGGTACCCATTCTATGACAACTCTCAACTTACCATCTATTTTTGTGCCTTTAGTGGGCCTAGTATTTCCGGCAATTGCAATGGCTTCTTTATCTCTTCATGTTCAAAGAAACAAGATTTTTTAAACCCGATGCGACCCAATCTCAGCCATTTTTTTCAAGACTTAGATTAGACATGGATCATAAAATGGATATCCATTTAGTAGACTATCGTATAAGATGTGCCTTCTTCCGAACATGAATTAAATGTAACTGAAAGAGCTCTTATGCATGTGGAAATATGTTATATGTTTAAAATAATTAAATTTGAAAATAGATCAGGATCCGCAGATCTCTGAAATGTAAAGTCAATGAAATGCATGTCACTATCTCTATCTATAGGAGATCATATAAAGGGGATACTAGTATTTTACATCTAGCCAATTCGATGAATTATGCCTAAAGGTTCCCATCAGAATAGTGCTAGTTGATGAGAGTTACTTCGGAAAAAGAATAAAGTCAAATTTTTGGGGGGTTATTCTCTCAATTTCAATAAAATGCAACCGGATCTAGTATGAGTTGGCGATCAGAACATATATGGATAGAACTTATAACGGGGTCTCGAAAAATAAGTAATTTCTGCTGGGCCTTTATCCTTTTTTTAGGTTCATTAGGATTCTTGTTGGTTGGAACGTCCAGTTATCTTGGTAGGAATTTGATATCTTTATTTCCGTCTCAGCAAATCATTTTTTTTCCACAAGGGCTCGTCATGTCTTTCTATGGCATCGCAGGTCTCTTTATTAGTTCCTATTTGTGGTGCACAATCTCCTGGAATGTAGGTAGTGGTTATGATCAATTCGATAGAAAGGAAGGAATTGTGTGTATTTTTCGTTGGGGATTTCCTGGAAAAAATCGTCGTATCTTCCTTCGATTCTTTATGAAAGATGTTCAGTCCATCAGAATAGAAGTTAAAGAGGGTATTTATGCCCGGCGTGTCCTTTATATGGACATCCGAGGCCAGGGAGCTATTCCCTTGACTCGGACTGATGAGAATTTGACTCCACGCGAAATTGAACAAAAAGCTGCGGAATTAGCCTATTTCTTGCGTGTACCGATTGAAGTATTTTGAAATTAACTGAAAATTATTTCTCATCAGGAGGTAAAAAATAAAAAAATAATAGAGGCATCTCCTATATCAAAATATTCCATTTCGGGATTAGGTCCAATTTTTTTATATTTTGATAAATAAGGGAGTTAGCTCGTCTCGAAATACGGCATTACTTGAAAGGGCCTATTTGGGACATTCATCGAAAGGACACAATGCAATTGCTGCGAATTTTCTCAATTGAGATATCAGGAAAAAAAATAAGATTTTTTATTATTTCTTCATTCGAATTTGAGACGGACTCTTATTCTATTTGGATATTCTTTATATATTCAAGGACTAACCAGAACCAATACATCACAAATAAAAAACAGTGAATAGATTCAAAGGAAAGATACCTTGTAATAGAACTCATTGCTTGATAGAAATATTGGATCGCATAGAGTTTACAAACGAGGTGGGTTCATTAAGAATTCACAGATGAAAAAAATGGAAAAAAAGAAAGCATTCATTCCCCTTCTATATCTTGCATCTATAGTATTTTTGCCTGGGTGTATCTCTCTTTTATTTCATAAAAGTCTAGAATCCTGGGTTACTAATTGGTGGAATACTAGGCAATCCGAAACTTTCTTTAATATCATTCAAGAAAATAGTATTCTAGAACAATTCATAGAATTCGAGGAACTCTTCCTGTTGAACGAAATGATAAAGGAATATCCGGAGCCACATCTACAAAAGCTTAGTATAGGAATACACAAAGAAACAATCCAATTGATCAAGATGCACAATGAAGATCGTATCCATATGATTTTACACTTCTCGACAAATATAATCTGTTTCATTATTCTAAGCGGTTATTCTATTCTGGGTAATGAAGAACTTGTTATTCTTAACTCTTGGGTTCAGGAATTCTTATATAACGTAAGCGACACGATCAAAGCTTTTTGTATTCTTTTATTAACGGATTTGTGTATTGGATTCCATTCGCCCCATGGTTGGGAACTAATGCTTGGCTCTATCTACAAAGATTTTGGATTTGCTCATAACGATCAAATTATATCTGGTCTTGTTTCCACTTTTCCAGTCATTTTAGATACAATTTTCAAATATTGGATCTTCCATTATTTAAATCGTGTATCTCCATCACTTGTAGTGATTTATCATTCAATGAATGACTGAAAAATGATCCACTGATATTAATTATTAATCCAATTATAATGTTTGTTACTTTGTCCATAAAGAAGTACATAAAGAAAGCGTTCAAAAAAGTACTTACTCTTTCTATTTCTCCAGAGGATTTCTCTTATATTCGAGTAAACTTATTTCCGTACATAGCAGAATCGTGGATAGGGAACTATACTAGCAACCTACCTAATTTATTGTAGAAATTTTGGGCTCAATGATTGGACCATGCAAACTAGAAATTCTTGGACAAAGGAACAGATTACTCGATTCATTTCCGTATCGCTCATGATATATATAATAACTCGGACATACATTTCAAATGCATATCCCATTTTTGCACAACAGGGTTATGAAAATCCAAGAGAAGCGACTGGGCGTATTGTATGTGCCAATTGCCATTTAGCTAATAAGCCCGTGGATATTGAGGTTCCCCAAACGGTACTCCCCGATACTGTATTTGAAGCAGTTGTTCGAATTCCGTATGATATGCAACTAAAACAAGTTCTTGCTAATGGTAAAAAGGGGGGTTTGAATGTGGGGGCTGTTCTTATTTTACCCGAGGGATTTGAATTAGCTCCTCCCGACCGTATTTCTCCCGAGATGAAAGAAAGGATAGGCAATCTGTCTTTTCAGAGCTATCGCCCCACAAAAAAAAATATTATTGTGATAGGTCCTGTTCCTGGTCAGAAATATAGTGAAATAACCTTTCCTATTCTTTCTCCCGACCCCGCTAGTAAAAAGGATGTTCACTTCTTAAAATATCCCATATATGTAGGCGGGAACAGGGGACGGGGACAGATTTATCCCGACGGAAGCAAGAGTAATAATACAGTTTATAATGCTACAGCAGCAGGTATAGTAAACAAAATTATACGAAAAGAAAAGGGGGGATACGAAATAACCATAGTGGATCCATCGGATGGACGTCAAGTGGTTGATATTATCCCTCCAGGGCCAGAACTTCTTGTTTCAGAGGGTGAATCTATCAAACTTGATCAACCATTAACAAGTAATCCTAATGTGGGTGGATTTAGTCAGGGAGATGCAGAAATAGTACTTCAAGATCCATTACGTGTGCAAGGACTTTTGTTCTTCTTGGCATCTGTTATTTTGGCACAAATCTTTTTGGTTCTTAAAAAGAAACAGTTTGAGAAGGTTCAATTATCTGAAATGAATTTCTAGATCCGAAAATTTTGCAACATCAAGTTCGTAAAAAGAACCGTATTTTTTTAGGGGCATTATTAGTCTTCCTAGTCTTGTACACAAGAAGGGGAATTTTCTACATCCCTTTCTTGTGTCCAAATAATAATGAGTCTTCATACCAGTTTCTCAAAGATTCCTATCCTTAGTTTCTATTTTTTCAGGTTTCTCATAATTTTGGGGGGTACTTTGTACTTTATGTATAATAAAGTAGTGGGCAAAAAGAGAGGTCATTTTAGATTTAGTCAATGAACTTAGAAAGATAGATACTACCTAGGCCAGATGGTCGGAATTAACC